CCTCTATGCCTTGCGGTAATGATCCCTCTGGCATTACGGCCGTTACCACAATGATGCTGTCCAGAAATCAAACGATTTCGTGAATTGGATTTCACTTGACTGTCTACGGCTCCATTGCGTGTGCTCGGGATAGAAGTTTTGTATAGATGTATCGCCATGCTATTTAGTGTATTTTGATTTAAGTTCTTTTCTTTCTAAGAGGTGGAATAGAATAAAGTGTTAAGTTCTTTTCTTTCTAAGAGGTGGAATAGAATAACCCGGTTGAAGCGTAATGATCATACGTTTGTAATGCATTGTATGTCCCATAATAGGTCGCCCTCTTCTACCCTTTCTCGGGAGTCGATGACTATTCATAGCTATTACCTTGACACCAAAGAAGAGTTCGATCCAATGCTTTATTTCTGTCCTAGTTGATCCTGATTCGACATTAAAAGTATATTGATTTTTCTCCAATAACCTAATACTTTTGTCTGTAAATACTGCATATTTTATTCCATTCATAAATCTATTTTCTTCCCTTATGAGTTCTAGTCTCAATAAGAATACTAGTTTTTTTTACTGTTCATATAATATGTTATATATATAACACACCAATTCGTTATGTATGGATGATGAGATTCCATTGATACAGAGCCAATCGTTCTTTTTTCTCTGACAGATAGATGGGCAGAACCTCATCTGGATTTAAATCCTACTGAGAGGTCCAATAGAGATCAGAAATTATTTCAGTTTTGAAATTATTAATCTCATTTAATATAATAATCATTTTTTAATAATCTAATAAAATAATCAAAGAATCTTTTTAGTTTAGTTTTAGTTTAGCTTTTTAGTTTAGTTTTAGTTTAGCTTTTTAGTTTAGTTTTAGTTTAGTTTTAGTTTAGCTTTTTAGTTTAGTTTTAGTTTAGCTTTTTAGTTTAGTTTTAGTTTAGCTTTTTAGTTTAGTTTTAGTTTAGTTTTAGTTTAGCTTTTTAGTTTAGTTTTAGTTTAGCTTTTTAGTTTAGTTTTAGTTTAGCTTTTTAGTTTAGTTTTAGTTTAGAAAGTATTAAATAATTTATTTAATTTAAAATAATATAATAGATAGAAAATATTAATTGTCAAGGGGCATAGAAAATAGTAATTTGATATCATTTTATTATAATAAATAATTTGATAATTGTCAAGGGGCATAGAAAATAGTAATTTGATATCATTTTATTATAATAAATAATTTGATAATTGTCAAGGGGCATAGAAAATAGTAATTTGATTTACCTAATAATTTGAGAATTTCTTGTAGAAATCATATCACTTTTTATTTACAAAACACTGTCTCAATTCATCCTATTGCATCCGATTCAGGATGTGATATGGTTCCGAAGGATGAACTTGACAGTTCTAATACCATTTCATTGTTGAACAAAGATCCACTTTTTGGAGGGAGGTTTTTATTGGTGTGCATCCAGTAGGAATCGAACCTACGACTTCGCCAATTATGAGTTGGGCGCTTTAACCGTTCAGCCATGGATGCTTACACCTAAATAACCTATTTTCAATTGAAGTGAAATCTTTCTCAGAAAACTATATAGAAAACTATAAAACTATATTATATAGAAAACTATATACTATATAATATATATATAAAACTAGATAAAACTAGTTAATTAATTTTTGTAATTATGGGAGCATTTATTATTCATTATGTGTAAGAATCAATCGCAATTTTGGCTTTTAGAATTGAGAGAGCTACTTAGAGAGATGAAGAATTCTCACTATTTAGTAGATTCTTGGAGTCAACTCAATTCAGTGGTATCTTTCATTCACATTTTTTTCCATCAAGAGAGTTTTATGAAACTCTTGGACTCCCGAACTTGGAGTATCCTACTTTCACGCAATTCACAGGGTTCAACAAGCAATCGATATTTCACGATCAAGAATGTAGTACTCTTTGTCCTAGCGATCCTTCTATATCGTATTAACAATCGAAAGATGATCGAAAGAAAAAATATTTATTTGACAGGGTTTCTTCCTATACCTATGAATTCCATTGGACCTAGCAATGATAGATTCGAAGAATATTTAAAGATCAAGAGGTTGATTGTTCGGCTCCTGTATCTTCCAAAAGGAAAAAAGATCTCTGAGAGATCTTTCCTGGATCCGAATGAGAATAATCATCTGTTTCCGAAAGAAATCAAAGAATTTCTTAGGAATCGTAATCTGCCTGAGAGGTTCAATAGAGATCAGAAATTATTTAAGAAAGAAGAAGATGTTTCTTTTGTTCTTTCCAGGGAATCAGAAAAGAAAGAAATAGTAACTATGCCCAAGATAATTATGTATTTACAAAATACTGTCTCAATTCATCCTATTGCATCCGATTCAGGATGTGATATGGTTCCGAAGGATGAAGAAGAGAGATTTCAAGAAATGGCAGATCTATTCAATCTATCAATAACGGAGCCGGATCTGGTGTATCATAAGGGATTGTTTTTTTCTATTGATTCTTTCGGATTGGCTCAAAAACAATTCTTAACTGAGGTATTCAACTCCAGGGAGGAATCAAAAAAGAAATCTTTAGTGGTTCTACCTCGTCTTTTTTATGAAGAGAATGAATCTTTTTATCGAAGGATCATAAAAAAACGGGCCCAGACCTCTTCCGGGAATGATTTGGAAGATCCAAAACCAAAACTATTGGTATTTACTAGCAACAACATAATGGAGGCAGTCAATCAATATAGATTGATCCGAAATCTGATTCAAATCCACGGGTACATAAGAAATGTATGGAATCGATTCGATCACAACTTCAAATATGGAATGCAAAGGTATCAAATAGAAAATGATACTCTGAATGAAAGAACTCTAAAGAAACCCACGATCAACCAACATTTCTCAAATTTGAAAAAGAGTCAGAAGAAATGGTTCGATCCTCTTATTTGGATTTCTCGAACCGAGAGATCCATGAATAGGGATCCTAATGCATATAGATACAAATGGTCCAATGGGACCAAGAATTTCCAGGAAAATTTGGAACATTTCATTTCGGAACAGAATAGCCGTTTTCAAGTAGTGTTCGATCGATTACGTATTAATTCATATTCGATTGATTGGTCTTCATATTCGATTGATTGGTCTTCATATTCGATTGATTGGTCGAAGGTTATCGACAAAAAAGATTTGTCTAAGTCACTTTGTTTCTTTTTGTCTAAGTCACTTCCTTTTTTCTTTGTTAGTTTCGGGAATATCCCCGTTCATAGGTCCGAGATCCACATCTCTGAATTGAAAGGTCCAAATGATCCACTTGGTAATAAGTTGTTAGAATCAATGGGTCTTCAAATCGTTCATTTGAAAAAAAAGAAACCCTTCTTATTGGATGACTATGATACTTCTGAAAAATCCAAATTATTGATCAATGGATCACCTTTTTTGTTCAATAAGATACAAAAGACGATGATTGACTCATTCCATATTAGAAAGAATTGCAGGAAATCTTTTGATAACACGGATTCCTATTTCTCCCACGATCAAGACAATAGGTTGAATCCCGTGAAACCGTTTCATAGAAGTTCATTGATATCCTCTTTTTATAAAGCAAATCGACTTCGATTCTTGAATAATCGATATCGCTTCTCCTTCTATTGTAACAAAAGATTCTCTTTTTATGTGGAAAGGGCCTCTATCAATAATTATGATTTTGCGTATGGACAATTCCTCAATATCTTGTTCATTCGCAACAAAATATTTTCTTTGTGTGGCGGTAAAAAAAAACATGCTTTTTGGGAGAGAGATACTATTTCACCAATCGACTTACAGGTATCAAACATATTGATGCCGAATGATTTTCCGCAAAGTGGTGACGAAGGGTATAACTTGTACAAATCCTTCGATTTTCCAATTCGATCCGATCTTAGAGCTATTTACTCGATCACAGACATTTCTGGAACACCTCTAACAGAGGAAGAAATAGTCAATTTTGAAAGAACTTATAGTCAACCTCTTTCCGATATGAATCTACCTGATTCAGAAGGGAAGAACGTGGATCAGTATCTTAATTTCAATTCAAAGATTCACACTCCATATTCTGAGAAATATTTAGCATCCGAAAAGAGGAAAAAACGTAGTCGAAAAAAATCCCTTGAAAAAGGGCAGATGTATAGAACCTTTCAAAGAAATAGTGCTTTTTCAACTCTCTCAAAATTGAATCGATTCCAAAAATATATATCATGGTTCCTTACCTCGACAGGACACAAATATCTAAAATTAATATTTTTAGATACTTTTTCAGAACTAGTGCCGATACTAAGGAGCAGTAAGAAATTTCAAAAATGGATATCCATTTTTCATGATATTATGCATAGATCAGATCAATTATGGCGAATTCTTCAGAAAAGATTGTGTATTTCACTGCTAAATGAGATTTCGAGTAAGTGTTTACATAATATCCTGTGCGGAGAAATTTTTCATCGAAATAATGAGTCACCATTGACATCGACACATCCGAGATCCCTAACGAGATCTCTAAATATTAGGGAGTTCCTTTATTCAATCCTTTTCCTTCTTTTTGTTACTGGATATCTCATTTATACACACCTTCTCTTTGTTTCTCGATTCTCTAGGGAGTTACAGACAGAGTTCGAACAGGTCAAATCTTTTATGATTCCAACATACATGATTGAGTTGCGAAAACTTCTGGATAAGTATCCTATATCGGATTTTAACTGGTTTTGGGAGCTCTTTCGAGTTCCTATTGAACAGTTATTCGATTTTCTAGAGATACTATTTGAAAGCGAAGATAAAAGATATTATCGAGAAATACGAGAACAAGCAGAGTATCTAAGACAAAAAGACTCCGGGGTCAAATACACACCTTCTGAGAAGGAAGATTTTAATCTCATCGATCTGATAAGTAGTATACCAAATCTGATAAGTAGTATACCAAATCCCATCGATAAAATAGCTTTTTTGATAAATACGAGACATCTAAGTCATACAAGTAAAGCGCTCTATTCCTTTCTAAGCAAAAGAAATCGCGTGAATAGTGATTGGATTGATGATAAAATAGAATCCTGGATCTCGAATAGTGAGTTGATTATTGATAAAGAAAGAGAATTCTTGCTTCAGTTCTCTACCTTAACGACAGAAAAAGGGATTGATCAAATTCTATTGAGTCTGACTCATAGTGATCATTTATCAAAGAATAACTCTGGTTATCAAATGATTGAACAACCGGGAACAATTTACTTACGATATTTGATTGACATTCATAAAAAGGGTCTAATTAATTATGAGTTCAATACATCCTGCTTAGCAGAAAGACGGATATTCCTTGCTCATAATCAGTATTCCCAAACCCCGTGTGGGGTTAGTAATTTGGATCGTAGGAAACCCTTTTCGCTCCGCTTAGACCTATCCCCTCCTAGGGGTATTTTAGTGATAGGTTCTATAGAAACTGGACGATCCTATTTGGTCAAATACCTAGCGACAAACTCTTATGTTCCTTTCATTACAGTATCTCTGAACAAGTTGCTGGATAACCGTCCTAAGGGTGTTGAGATAGATGAGATGGAGATCGAGGAAAACATTTTTGATGAAGACGAGGGTACCGTTTACAGTCTTTTACCTGATAATGATGATATTTACTATAGTTACTATCATTACGCTATAGAGGATTTCGACCGTAGGTTTGAAAGCCAGCTGGAGAATATAGCTATGGAGGATATGATAGAGACCTGTCTGATATGGGACGTAGACCGATTTTTTTTCACCCTTCAACTCGAATTAGCAAAAGCAATGTCTCCTTGCATAATTTGGATTCCAAACATTCATGATCTGAATCTAAATGAGTCGAATGACTTATCCCTCGGTCTATTTGTGAACTATCTCTCCAGGGATAGCGAAAGTAGAAATATTCTTGCTATTGCTTCCACTCATATTCCCCAAAAAGTCGATCCTGCTCTAATCGGTCCGAATAAATTAAATACATGTATCAAGATACGAAGTCTTCTTATTCCACAACAACGAAAGCACTTTTTCACTCTTTCATATACTAGGGGATTTCACTTGGAAAAGAAAATGTTCCATACTAATGGATTCGGGTCTATAACTATGGCTTCCAATGTAGGAGATCTTGTAGCACTTACCAATGAAGCCCTATCGATTAGTATTATGCAAAAGAAATCTATTGTAGACACAGATATAATTAGAGCTGCTCTTCATAGACAAACTTGGGATTTTCGATCTCAGATAAGATCGGTTCAGGATCATGGGATCCTTTTCTATCAGGTAGGAAGGGCTTTTTCACAAAATGTACTTCTAAGTAATTGCTCGATAGATCCTATATCTATCTATATGAAGAAGACATCATGTACGGAGGGGGATTCTTTTTTGTCCAAATGGTACTTGGAACTTGGAACAAGCATGAAGAAATTAACGATACTTCTTTATCTTTTGAGTTGCTCTGCCGGATCGGTCGCTCAAGACCTTTGGGGATGGGGACCTAATGAAAAAAATAGGATCATATATAGACTCATTGAGAATGATTCTGATCTAGTTCATGGCCTATTAGAAGTAGAAGGCGCTCTGGTGGGATCCTCACAATCACAAGATTGGAGTCAGTTTGATAATGATCGAGTGACATTGCTTCTTCGGCCCGAACGAAGGAATCCCTTAACTATGATTCAAAATGGATATCGTTCGATCGTTGATCAGAGACTTCTCTCTGAAAAATATGAATCGGAGTTTGGAGAAAGGGAAGGAATCCTCGACTGGCAACAGATAGAGGAGGATTTATTCAATCAGATAGTTTGGGCTCCGAGACTATGGCGCCCTTGGGGCTTTCTATTTGATTGGATAGAAAGGCCCAATGACTTGGGATTTCCCTATTGGGAAAGGTCATTTCGGAACAAGCAGATCAGTTATGATATTTATGATGAAGGGGATGAGCTTCAAGAGAATGATAATGATTGGGACTTCTTAGAGAATGATTCGGAGTTCTTAGAGAATGATTCGGAGTTCTTGCAGGATGGACAGGATGGACAGGATGGACAGGGTGGACAGTACCAGACACGAGATAGATCTTCCAAAGAACAAGGCGTTTTTCGAATAAGCCAATTCATTTGGGAACCCGAGGATCCACTCTTTTTGCTATTCCAAGATTATCCTGTGTTTTCACATCGAGAATTCTTTGCAGATGAAGTGATGTCAAGGGCAATTTTTACTTCCACTTGCCGAACAGAATTAAAGGATTGGAAATATCTAAATAAACGCTGGTTTATCAAGAATCCGGACGAAAAGCATTTGGAATTCTTGATTGATCGGCAGAAATTGCTTAGAACCAACAGTTCATTATCGAATGGGTCTAAGATTCTATCCGAGAGTTATCAATATTTATCAAATCTGTTCCTATCTAACGGAACGCTATTGGATCAAATGACAAAGACATTGTTGAGAAAACGATGGCTTTTCCCGGACGAGATGGTTGTTGCTATCTGTTCCAATAATGAATCGTTGGTTTAACTGAATAACTAA